GAGAAAGGTCTACTGATCTCGATGCAACTCAAAACTATAGGCGATTGTGGATTCAATGCGAAACTTGTTATGCATTAAATTATAAGAGATTTTTGAAATCAAAAATGAATATTTGTGAACAATGTGGATATCATTTGCAAATGAGTAGTTCAGAAAGAATCGAAGTTTCGATCGACCCCGGTACTTGGGACCCTATGGATGAAGACATGGTTCCCCTGGATCCCATTGGATTTTATTCGGCGGAGGACCGTTATAAAGATCGTCTTGCTTCTTATCAACGAAAAACAGGATTAACTGAGGCTGTTCAAACGGGCATAGGTCAACTAAATGGTGTTCCTGTAGCACTTGGAGTTATGGATTTTCAGTTTCAGGGGGGTAGTATGGGATCGGTAGTTGGGGAGAAAATAACCCGTTTGATCGAGTACGCCACCAATCGATTTCTACCTCTTATTATAGTGTGCGCTTCGGGGGGGGCACGCATGCAAGAAGGAAGTTTGAGCTTGATGCAAATGGCTAAAATATCGTCTGCCTTATATAATTATCAATCAAATAAAAAGTTATTTTATGTCTCAATCCTTACATCTCCTACTACTGGTGGGGTAATAGCTAGTTTTGGTATGTTGGGAGATATCATTATTGCCGAACCCAACTCCTACATTGCATTTGCGGGTAAAAGAGTAATTGAACAAACATTGAGTAAAACAGTGCCCGAGGGTTCACAAGTATCTGAATATTTATTCCAGAAGGGCTTATTTGATCTAATCGTACCGCGTAATCTTTTAAAAAGCGTTCTGGGTGAGTTATTTAAACTGCACGCCTTCTTTCCTAATTCCATCAAGTAGGATGCACTAAGTTCAATTATCTTATTTGTAGCAAACAAGCAGTTAACTTATCAGAATCAAAGTAAATAAGAATGGAGTTTTCTTTAGTGACCTAAGATCGAATTATCGAAAGAATCAAAAGTTGCGGATAACTCCTTTTTTACCTAGATTCCTGATTACTAAATTAAGAAGTCTCTATCAATAACAATCAGATAACAATAAGATAAAAGTGTGAATTCTTCCTTTCGGGAAACTGGGCAAACAAGACGACTTTCGTCTTACGTATATAATGAAATTCCAATCAAATAGAGAAAAGATAGATATAGAATTTTGTATCTTTCTCGATCTCCCGAAAATCCCATTGTTACTAAGAATCCCGCTTGTGGCGCATTCTAACGAATCTTTCGATAATTTGTAAAAAACCCTTTAACTTTAATTTTTAATTAAATTATTAATTAGAAGACAAGAACAAAACACAAAGAAATACAGAAAACCAATTAAGATTGATTATCATACTCTTTCATATAGACATATAGAAAGGTAAATAAGTCCATTTATTTAGTTTTACATTTGTAATTAATTAATAATAACTACGAATTCATAATAATCACAATTCTGAATTATAATGAATTCTAATTAGTAATAATGAATTCTAATTAATATAAATAAAAAATATTAAAAAAATAATAACAGGTACAATATAGTAAATCGAGGTACCATTTTATGACAACTTTCAATCTTGCCCCTATTCTTGTGCCTTTAGTAGGCTTAGTATTTCCGGCAATTGCAATGGCTTCTTTATTTCTTCATATTCAAAAAAATAAGATTGTTTAGATCCGAGAGAATGCAACCTCGGCTGTTTTTTTTTTTGAAACTGTAGCATAACACAGATGTTTTGTTTGTGCAATATAGTATAATAGTATAATGTGTATTATGTGTGATTTCCACCGAACAGAAAAGAAAAAACCTGCAGAAAATGAAAACGATCTATGGATATCTATGGATAAATGAATCCTAACCAGTTTCAGATAGATCAGGATTTTTGGATGCCTAAAATACAAAGTTGGTAGATCCATATGTATATTGTATATTGGGATCCTATGAAGGGAATGTTATTATTTTAGATCTAACCAATTTGATGAATAATTCCTAAAGCTTCACGTCAAACTAGTGCTAGTTCACATCAAACTAGTACTAGTTGATGAGAGTTCCTTTGGAAATAAAAAAGGAAAGGGTATTCTCTCAATTCCAATAAAATACAATCGGATCAAGTATGAGTTGGCGATCAGAACATATATGGATAGAACTTATAACGGGGTCTCGAAAACTAAGTAATTTTTGCTGGGCCCTTATCGTTTTTTTAGGTTCATTAGGATTCTTATTGGCTGCAACTTCCAGTTATCTTGGTAGAAATGTGATATCTTTTGTTCCGTATCAGCCAATCATTTTTTTTCCACAAGCAATTGTGATGTCTTTCTACGGGATCGCGGGTCTATTTATTAGTTCCTATTTGTGGTGCACAATTTCTTGGAATGTAGGGAGTGGGTATGATCGATTCGATAGAAAGGAGGGAATAGTGTGTATTTTTCGTTGGGGATTTCCTGGAAAGAATCGTCGCATATTCCTCCGATTCCTTATAAAGGATATTCAATCCGTTCGAATAGAAGTTAAAGAGGGTATTTATGCTCGTCCTGTCCTTTATATGGACATCAGAGGCCGGGGAGCTATTCCGTTGACTCCTACTGATGAGAATTTGACTCCACGAGAAATTGAACAAAAAGCTGCGCAATTGGCCTATTTCTTGCGCGTACCTATTGAAGTCTTTTGATTTTGAGAAAAAACTGGGCTGAAGGACGAATGTTTTCTCAGTAGTTTCGTTAAAATGTTCAGTCGAGCCAAAGCCGATGCATACGGAACCACCATAAAACAAAACTTTTTTTTATGTATATCCAAATGCATTCCAAATCTATGCAACTCAATTGGAACAAATAAGAAATTGAACTAACGAAAGAAAAAAATTTCTCTTGTTTAAGTTGTTACTATTGTTGGAAGTGATACTTTAGATGCAGATATATCATATCTTGTAAATTTTTTCCTTTTTGTCAATCGATCCCCTTTTATCCTTTCATTTGTGTTCTTTACTAACCAACAAAAGGTTATCTTAATAATGATAACCGGCCCTTTTCTGTCTTGTTTGTTTTGCCGCTCATTTTTTTGATCATCACATTATACTTTCTATCTTTCTCTCAATTATTCTATTCTTGACTAGGGCGAATTGTTGGAATCTTTTTGAAATATTGGATATTTTGATAGAAAAGGAGTTCCCTTGCCTCAAAATACCTGTAAACACTATTTTGGATTATTTCTTCACTCGAAATTCGAACTAGCGGAGTCTTAGTCTATTTCTGTATTCTTTCTAGGTTCAAACAAGAGCACAAATAAAAATAAAATAGATTCATAGGTTTGATACCTTATCTAGAACTTCTATTTGAAAGAAATATTAGATCATATAGAGTCGACAAATGAAGTGGGTTAATTCAAAATTCACAGGTGAAAAATGGAAAAAAAGAAAGCATTCACTCCTCTTTTGTATCTTGCATCTATAGTATTTTTGCCCTGGTGGATTTATCTCTCATTTAAATATTGGGTTACTAGTTGGTCGAATACGGGTCACTCCGAAAATTTTTTAAATGATCTCCAGGAAAAAAGTATTCTAGAAAAGTTCATAGAATTAGAGGAAATCTTCTTCTTGGACAAAATGATCAAGGAATACTCGGAGACATATCTACAAAAGCTTCGTATAGGAATCCACAAAGAAACGATCCAATTAATCAAGATACACAACGAGGATCGTATCCATACGATTTTGCACTTCTCGACAAATATAATCTCTTTTGTTATTCTAAGCGGTTATTCTCTTTTAGGTAGTGAAGAACTTGCTATTCTTAACTCGTGGGCTCAGGAATTCCTATATAACTTAAGTGATACGGTAAAAGCTTTTTCGATTCTTTTATTAACCGATTTATGTATCGGATTTCATTCACCTCACGGTTGGGAACTAATGATTGGTTCTGTTTACAAAGATTTTGGATTTGTTCATAACGATCAAATTATATCTGGTCTTGTTTCCACTTTTCCAGTTATTCTGGATACTATTCTGAAATATTGGATTTTCCGTTATTTAAATCGTATATCTCCGTCACTTGTAGTTATTTATCATTCGATGAACGATTGATAAACGACCCCCCGATATTCATTTTTAGAATGGTTCTTACTTTGTAGTTATACATAAGCATTAAAAACGCTCGGGGGATTTCATCCCATAGTATTCCAGTAAAACGATTCCAGTAAATAGGCAGAATCGTGGATAGGGAACTATACTAGTGACCTACCCAATTTATTGTATAAATTTTTCGGATCAATGATTAGACCATGCAAACTAAAAATATTTTTTCTTGGATAAAGGAACAGATTACTCGATCTATTTCCGTATCGCTCATTATATATATCATAACTAGGATATCCACTTCAAGCGCATATCCCATTTTTGCGCAGCAGAGTTATGAAAATCCACGAGAAGCGACTGGGCGTATTGTATGTGCCAACTGTCATTTAGCTAATAAGCCCGTGGATATTGAGGTTCCCCAAGCGGTCCTTCCTAATACTGTATTTGAAGCAGTTGTTCGTATTCCGTATGATAAGCAAGTGAAACAAGTTCTTGCTAATGGTAAAAGGGGGGGTTTGAATGTGGGGGCTGTTCTTATTTTACCGGAGGGGTTTGAATTAGCTCCTTCCGATCGTATTTCTCCCGAGATGAAAGAAAAGATAGGCAATTTGTCTTTTCAGAGCTATCGTCCTAATAAAAAGAATATTCTTGTGATAGGGCCTGTCCCCGGTCAGAAATATAGTGAAATCACCTTTCCTATTCTTTCCCCCGATCCCGCGACTAAGAAAGATGTTCACTTCCTAAAATATCCTATATATGTAGGTGGGAATCGAGGAAGGGGTCAGATTTATCCCGACGGAAACAAAAGTAACAATACAGTTTCGAATGCTACAGGAGCGGGTATAATAAGTAAAATCTTACGAAAAGAAAAGGGGGGATATGAAATAACCATAACAGATCCATCTGATGGACGTCAAGTAGTTGATATTATCCCTCCAGGACCAGAACTTCTT